CAATTTTTTTTAATTACCAACCAAAATTTTGTTCTTTTTAAGAACTTGATATTGATAAATTTACAGATCTAAAAATTCATTTCGGACAATTGAACCTTCTCAAACTGTTTCTTTTTAAGAACCAAAAAGATTTGTGCCAAAATAACGGATGCCAAGAAGAACAAAAGGCCTTGGACACGTAATGGGGCCTGAAGTACTATTTCCGCATCCCCCTGACCAAATCCACCTACATTAGGATTACTTGTTAATGGTTGATCAACTTTGATGGATTCGCCTTCTGAAACAAGAAGTTCCGGTCCTGGAGGTATAATATCAATCACTTGACGTCCCTCTGACGTATCTGTTATGATTATTTCGTACCCCCCTTTTTCTTTTCGTATTATTTTGCTTACTATACCTGCGGCTGTAGCATTATAAACCGTATTGTTACTCTTGCTCCCGTCGGGATAAATCTGACCCCTTCCTCTGTTTCCGCCTACATATATGGGATATTTTAAAAAGTGAACATCTTTCTTAGTGGAGGGGTCCGGAGAAAGAATTGGAAAGGTAATTTCACTATATTTCTGACCTGGAACAGGACCTATCACAAGAATATTTTTTTTAGTGGGGCGATAACTCTGAAACGACAGATTTCCTATCTTTTCTTTCATCTCCGGCGAAATACGATTGGACGGGGCTAATTCAAACCCATCAGGTAAAATAAGAACAGCCCCCACATTCAAAGCCCCCTTTTTTCCATTAGCAAGAACTTGTTTCAGTTGCATATCATAAGGAATTCGAACAACTGCTTCAAATACAGTATCAGGAAGTACCGCTTGTGGAACCTCAATATCTACCGGTTTATTAGCTAAATGACAATTGGCGCATACAATACGGCCAGTTGCTTCGCGTGGGTTTTCATAACCCTGCTGTGCAAAAATCGGATATGCATTTGAAATGGATGCCCAAGTTATTATACATATCATAAGTGATACGGAAATGGAATAAGTAATCTCTTCCTTTATCCAAGAAAAGGTTTTTCGAGTTTGCATGGTCCAATCATTGATCCTGAAAATTTCTACAATAAAATTAGGTAGGTCGCTCGTATAGGTCCCTATCCACCATACTGGTAGTTACTGAAAAATTTTTACTAAAATATAAGATATAGGAAGAGAATCCCTTGGATGTGATGTATAGAAAAAAAAAAAAAAAGAAATTCAATATAAAAAAAAAAAGAAAGAGAAAAAATAAATAATAATATTATATTACAGTAAAGATAAAATAATATAAAGAAAGATACAATCAAAGTAAGATTTTAAATATTTTATAAAGTAAGATTTTGAATATTTTGCTTATGTGTACAAAATAACAAAGATTCTAATGAGATTTTTGGATCATTTTTCAGTCATTCATTGAATGATAAATCACTACAAGTGACGGAGATACACGATTTAAATAACGGAAAATCAAATATTTCAAAATTGTATCGATAATGACTGGAAAAGTGGAAACAAGGCCAGATATAATTTGATCATTATGAGCAAATCCAAAATCTTTATAAACAGAACCAATCATTAGTTCCCAACCGTGGGGTGAATGGAATCCTATACATAAATCGGTTAATAAAAGAATGGAAAAAGCTTTTATTGTGTCACTTAAGTTATATAGGAATTCTTGAACCCAAGAATTAATAAAAAAAAGTTCTTCATTACTTAGAATAGAATAACCACTTACAATAACGAAAGAGATTATATTTGTCGAGAAGTGCAAAATCGTATTGATACGATCCTCATTATGTATCTTGATCAATTGGATCGTTTGTTTCTGGATTCCGATAGGAAACTTTTGTAGATGTATTTCCGGATATTCTTTTATCATTTCGTCCAAGCGAGCGAGCTCCTCGAATTCTATGAATTTTTCTAGAAAACAATTTTCTTGGATATCATTTAAAAAAATTTCGGATTTACTAGTATTCCACCAACTAATAACCCAAGATTCAAAACTTTTTTTAAATAAAAAAGAGATCCACCAGGGAAAAAAAACTATATATATAAGATATAGAAGGGTAATAAATGTGTTTTTTTTTTTTTCCATTTTTCGTATGTGAATTTTTAATGAACGCACCTCATTTCTCGATTCTATATGATCTAATATTTCTATCAAGTATAAGTTCTCTTCCCTATCAAGTATAAGTTCTCTTCCAAGGCTTCGAACTTATGAATCTATTCGCTGTTTTTATTTGTAAGCCAGTGGTTAGTCCTTGAATTTTGAAAAATGAAAGAATACAAAAAAAAAAAAATAGCCTAAAATAAAAAGAGTACACAAATGAAGAAAAAAATATTCTTTTTAGATATCTCAATTGCTCAATTTCGAAGCAATTTACCCCTTTCCATAAATGTCCCCCAGAGCGACTCCAAATTCGGATTTAGAGATAAAAGAATTCCGTTCTATCACCAAAACAAATATTTCGAAAAAAAAAAAAAAAAATGGCCAATTTACCCATATCCCACAGGAATAATTAAGAAAGATTTATGAAGAATATTGTGATGTGATAATAAAAAATGAGTGGCAAAAGCAAAATAAGACAGAAAGGTTAGCATTCTAAGTGGTCCAGTCCTTTGCTCATTACATTAAGGTTAAGGAAGACAAAAAAAAGATAAAAAGAAACCTCGACTGACACATGACAAAAAAAAGTAGAGATAATTTCCAAGATAGAATCTACCGATACGTAACCTATCAATTTCAAATATTGAACATAAAAAGAGAATTTCTTTCTATTTTATTCCGAAATGCTTTGTTTTGATCTATGAGATGGGTCTATTATTTTGATTTCTTACTTGTTTTGTTATTGGATTTAGTGAATTTACATACGCATAACAAAATTTTTAGATTAAAAAGTTTGATTTTCTAATTGGAATTGTTCCGGATACGTATATATAATACGTATTCTTTAGTTCATCAGTTCATCAATATTGTGAAGAAATTCCAGTTAAGTTATGCTATATAAGTTTTGCTATAAAAAAAGAAGACTCTTGGATTTTTTCACTCCTGCTACGAAAATGCTCATTCTTCAACTAATTTTAAAATACTTCAATTGGTACACGCAAAAAATAGGCCAATTCCGCTACTTTTTGCTCAATTTCTCGTGGAGTAAAATTATCATCAGTACGAGTCAAAGGAACAGTCCCTCGGCCTCTTATTTCCATATAAGGGATACGCCGAGCGTAAATACCCTCTTTAACTTCTATTCTAATAGACTGAATATCTTTCATAAGGAATCGGAGTAAGATGCGACGATTTTTTCCAGGAAATCCCCAGCGAAAAATACATACTATTCCTTCTTTTCTATCGAATCGATCATAACCCCCACCCACATTCCACAAAATTGTGCACCACAAATAACAACTAATAAATAGACCAGCGATCCCATAGAAAGACATCACGATCCCTTGTGGAAAAAAAAGTATTTGCTGAGAGGAAAATAAAGATATGAAACTTTTTCCAAGATAACTGGAAATTCCAACCAATAAAAAACCCAATGAACCTAAAAAAAGTATAAAAGCCCAGCAGAAATTACTTATTTTTCGAGACCCCGCTATAAGTTCTATCCATATATGTTCTGATCGCCAACTCATACTAGATCCAGTTGCTTTTTTTTGGAAGTGGGAGACTAGCCCATTTGATTTGACTTTCTTTTTTTTTTTTTTTTTTTCTGTTTCCGAAGTAATTTCCATCAACTCGCACTATTTTGATGTGAATCTTTAGGAGGAATTCATCGAATTCATTAGATTAACAAATAAAGTAGCCTCATCCTATGATCTCCTATCTACACATATCTAACATGTTATATCGTATTAGATTATATCATATTAGACTAACTAGATATCCGTATTAGGATCTAAGTCTAGGCCTTGAAAAATAAATAAATGAAATCTACTTCCATCGTACCTAATCGGATCTAAAAAATCTTGTTTTTTTGAACATGAAGAGATAATGAAGCCATTGCAATTGCCGGAAATACTAAGCCCACTAAAGGGACAAAAATGGAGGGTAAGTTGTTGAGAATTGTCATAGAATGGGCACCTCAATTTAATATTTGTACCTGTTTATTTTTTCTTCTAATATTTTTTTTTCTTCTATCTTTTAATTGGAATTTTTATTTCATTTTTATATTATTATATTTAGATTAGAATATTTATATTCTAATAATTAGAATCGAATTTAATATTATTTTTTATATTAGAATATTCTATAATTCTTAATTATATATTATTCTATATCTATATTTAATTTCTATTAACATATTCTATATTCTAATATTCGATATTTATTAAATTTATTAATTATCCTATTTCTATATTTTCTATTTTTGTTTCATTTCTATTCGAATATTTCTATATTCTAGTATTTTGTTCTATTATTTTGAAGAGAAATTTTTGAATATTATTATTTATTATTATTAAATAGATTATTATTTTATATTATTTATTATTAAACTTTTTTATTAATTTTTTAATAATATATTCTAATTCTACATATTTTTGTATTTTTATATTATTCTATATATATTTCGATATGAGTAGATAGTTTTCTATTAATATTAACTATTCTATTAAATAATTTAAATAATTAAATAAGCAATTCTCTTAAAATGAAATTAAACATTAATTATTAAATAAATATTAATTAAATTAAATATTTCGAAATATTCTAAAATATTCTATTAAATTTCTATTTTGTAGTTCTACTATTAGATTTTAATATTCTATATTATTATTTTATTATTATATTTCTATTTTTATTATTCTTTATTAATATTAAAAATTAATATTAAAATTAATATTAAATTAATATAAAATTTATATTTTATATTAATATTAATTCTTTCTCTTATTTCATTTCGTATTAATTCTTATCTTATTAATTAATTATTATATCTTAATAATTCTTATATTACTATAGTAATATTACTATATTACTAGTAGTAATTCTTATATTACTAATCGAATTATTTATTAATTATTTTAATTATTGGTAATAGTAATTAGTTTATTAGTAATTATTCCAAAGCTAATTTTAGAATCACTAAGATTTGTATATAATAAAATTATATCGAAATGAACATATATAATTCTAATAAAATAAAGTCCAAAGAGTATTGAACTAATTAAGTGACTTTTTTGTATTTCTACATGAAATATATATGATAATCCACCTATTTTTTATTCTTCTTTATATTATCTTTTTTTTTTCTTGTCTTATAACTTTCTTTTTTTTTGTTTTACTAAAATAAAAAATAACGAGTTTTTCTGCTTATAAATTCCCGAACACTTCGTTACAATTTCTAATCCGATCAAAAAATTGGGATTTTTTGTTTTTACCAAAAAGAGGGGATTCTCGCGATCGCGATATATATATATATATATGAGACTCTACTTTTTTCTATTTTTGTATGCAGAAGTAAGAAAAAAAGATGAAATTCCTTTTATTTTTTATTATTTACCATTTTACCTTGCCGAACTTTTTTTTCACGGAAAAAAAAATTCACTCTTTTTTCTATCAACAAGAAAAAAGAGTGAATATCGGCCAAAAAATTATCTGGATGATTCTTTACTACAATTTACTCTTATGTCACATAAAAATGCATTCGTGGTGTTTTTCCTTTGATTACAATAAAAAAATACCTGCTCGCCAGAAAAAAAAAATTAACTAATTTCAATTTAATTAACTTTAATTAAGTTAAGGCTCTACTTGATTTAGGATTCAAAGGAAAGAAATCATGGAGCTGAAGTAACTCATTCAAAACGCCTTTTAAAAGATTACGTGGTACGATTGAATCGAATAAGCCCTTATGGAATAAAAATTCAGCCGATTGTGAACCTTCAGGTACTGCCTTATTCAATGTTTGTTCAATTACTCTTTTACCGGCAAATGCAATATAGGCGTTAGGTTCAGCAATAATGATATCTCCCAACATCCCAAAACTAGCTGTCACCCCACCAGTTGTAGGAGACGTAAGGATTGACACATAAAATAACTTTTTATTCGATTGATAATCATATAAAGCAGAAGATATTTTAGCCATTTGCATCAAGCTCAAACTTCCTTCTTGCATTCGTGCTCCTCCGGAAGCACACACTAAAATAAGAGGTAAAAATTGATTGGTAGCATACTCAATCAAACGAGTAATTTTCTCACCTACTACGGATCCCATACTACCCCCCATAAACTGAAAATCCATAACCCCAACTGCTACGGGAATGCCGTTTAGTTGACCTGTGCCTGTTTGAACAGCCTCGGTTAATCCTGTCTTTCTTTGATAAGAATCAATACGATCTTTATAAGGTTCCTCTTCGGAATGAAATTCAATAGGATCCAGAGATACCATGTCTTCATCCATAGGATCCCAAGTCGCTGGGTCAATCAAAAGTTCAATTCTATCTGAACTATTCATTTTCAAATGATATCCACATTGTTCACAAAGATTCATTTTTGACTTCAAAAATTTCTTATAATTTAATCCATAACAATTTTCACATTGAACCCATAAATGCTTGTATTTTTGAGTTATATCGAGATCATTAGAACTTTCTCTTATAACCAAATCGCTACCATTCGTGCTAGTTATTAGACTGGTACTCTCGTTTTCACTACTATTTTCGCTTTCACCACAAATGTAACTATAAATGTAACTTTCGCTATAATAGTTACTACCACTAAAAATAGAACTATCAATACAGATTTGAGAGCGAAGATAACGGTCAATGCAACTATTGATGTAATTATTCCAACTATAGTTAGTATCATACATATAATGATCATATTGGGAGTCGCCAATCCTAGACCCATTATTCAGATAACTAGAACTCCAATAACTAGAAAAAGAACTTTCTAGTTCACCCAGAAAAGAATAATCAGTCTCAATCTCAAAAACTTTATTTTCTATATCAAAATAGATGGAATAACTGTCCTTATTACTATCCTGAACTAAAAAAGTTTCATCAACGCTGAAATCCCAAATGTCCCTGACGCCGACTAAATGATCAACATTACTGGAACTCGAGTTGTCACTATTACTCCAACTATGGATGTGTTTATCTGTATCATTTAGAATCGGGTCTTCACTTATACTGGTATTTTCAAAAGGATTGAAACTATCCATTGATTTACCTAGCCTACACCTGTATCCTAATTCCACATTGGATAAGATCGAATTGAACCACCATTTTTCCATAGAACTTTCTTGCTGCTATTTCCATCAAAATAAATAGATGAATAGTCATTCGATGAAAAATCATTTAACTATTTTTTTGCCTCTCAAAATAAGTATATAGATCCAATCAACAGGATTATTAACTAAATAAAGAGTGGGTATTAAAAAAAAATGATTCTCTTTTCCTTTTTTGTAAGAAACCGGAGTATCACTTCACTATATATGATATTTTATGAGGGAATCATGTTTTCCATTTTTTTTTTCGAAGTGTAAATAGAAACGTAATTTGTTATATTGTGTCAAATTCG